GAAGTATCGTTAATTTCTTCATGCTCGTTCCAAGTTCGAAGTACCATTTGTACAAATAAGAATCCCCTCCCTTACATGATTTCTTCTTCATATAGATAGATATAGGATCTATGGGGCAATTACTTAGAAGTACATTTTGTGTAACAGCCCTTCCTATCTGATAGAAAAGGATCCCATGATCCTGAACCGATCTTATCTGGGATCGAAAATCCCAAGTTTTTCTATGAAGAGCTGATCTAATTGTATTAGTTTCTATAATGGATTTCTTCTGTGTAATACTAATTGATAGGGCTTCATTGATAAGTGCTACAAGATCTCGCGCATTGGAACCCATGGTTATGGACCCGAATCCGTTAGTATGGAACATCTTCTTTTCCAAGTGAAATCCTCTAGTATATGAAAGAATGAAAAAGTGCTTTCGTTGTTGTGGAAGAAGAAGCCTTCGTATCTTAATGCATGTATTGAATTTATTTGGAGCTATTAGAGCGGGATCCACTTTTTGGGGAATATGAGTCGAAGCAATAACAAGAATCTTTCCAGTGGAACATCTTTCACAATCCCTGGAGAGATAGTTCTCTAATAGATCGAGGGATAAGTAATTCGACTCATTCACATGCAGATCATGAATGTTTGGAATCCATATTATGCAAGGAGACATTGCTTTTGCTAATTCGAATTGAAGGGTGATATCAAATCGGTCTATTTTCGTCGTCATATACATAGTTAGCACATTCGTCATAGTTAGCAGCTCCGTATCAATATCAATATCGTCACTATCATCAATATCGTCACTATCATCAATATCGTCACTATCATCAATATCGTCACTATCATCAATATCGATATCATCAATAGGATAACCTTTAGGCTTGTCATCCAGGAACTTGTTCGGAAATACCGTAATGAAAGGAACATAGGAGTTTGTCGCTAGGTATTTGACCAAACAGGATCGTCCAGTTCCTATAGAACCTATCACTAAAATACCTCTAGAAGGGGATAGGGCTAAGCGGAGCGAAAAGGGTTTTCCATGAGGAGATGGGGAATGAAAAATATTAGCCCCACACAAGGTTTGTGAATAAGTGATTGTATGATAATGAGCAAGGAATATCCGTCTTTCTGCTAAACAGGATCTATTGAACTCATAATTCATTAGATCCTTTTGATGAATGTCAACTAAGTATCGTAAGGAAATTGATCCCGGTTGTTCAATCATTTGATAACCAGAGTCATTCTTTGATAAATGATCACTATGAGTCAGACTCAATAGAATTTGATCAATCCTTTTTTCTGTCGTTAAGGTGGAGAACTGAACCAAGAATTCTCTTTCTTCATCATCAATCGAATCACTGTTCGCGACCCAGAATTCTATTTTATCATCAATCCAATCACCGTTCACGTTTTTTCTTTTTCTTATCAATGAATAGATCTCTTTACTTGTACGACTTAGATGTCTCGTATTTCTCGAAAAAATGATTCGATTGATGGGATTTGGTATGATACTTACAAGATCGATGAGATTGATCTTCCAATATTTCTTCTTAGAACGTATTGATTTGACCCCATAAGCGGGACCACCACCCAATAGCATGTTGCCACCAGAAGCATAACCCCGTATTTCTTCCAGAGAATCTCCTAATTGTTCCAGAACAACTAGAAAGAGATTCTTTAACCAGAAAGGATTCAGTTCAGATGTAGGATACCTATCCAGAAGTTTTCGAAATTCCATCATGTATGATGGAATCATCAAAGATTTGATCTTTTCTAACTCTGTCTGTAACTCACTAGAGGCTCGGGAAACAAAGAGAAGATGTATACGAACGAGATATCCAGCAACAAGAAGAAGGAAAAAGATGGAATAGAGGAACTCCCGAGCATTTGTTGATCTCAGATGTGCCCATATCAATGGAACGGGTGACTCATTATTTCGATGAATCATTTCTTCGGACAGAAGAAGATTCTGTAAACATTGACTCGAAATCTCACTTATCAGAGTCCATTGTGGAAGAATCTTCTGAGGAATTGGCCGTGATATATCTGATCCATGCATCATATCATGAAAAATGGATACAAATTTTTGACTACTACTCAGTATCGGCAATGGGTCTGAAAGAGTATCTAAAAGGGTGAAATTGAGATATTTGCACCCTGTCGAAGTAAGGAACCATGGCATATATGTTTGGAACAGATTCCATTTTGAGAGATTTGAAAAAGCACTATCTCGTTGAAAGGTTCTATACATCTGCCCTTTCTCAACGCATTTCTTTAGACAAAGACTCCGTTTTTTCCTCTTTCCGGATGGTAAATACTTCTCAGAACATGGAGTGTGAATCAAACCCATGTTTGAATTGAAACTGAGATACTGATGCAAGTTATTCCCTTCTGAATCAGATAGATTCATATCTGAAAGAGGCTGACAATAAGTTTTTTCCAAATTGACTATTTGTTCCTCTGTTAGAGGTGTTGCAGAAATGTCTGCGATCGAGTAAATAGCTCCACGAACGAATGGATCGGATCGAATTGGAAAATGGAAAGATTTGTACAATTTGTACAAGTTATACGTTTCATCACCACTTTGTGGGAAATCGTTAGGTATGAAGATGTCAGATACCTGTGACTCGATTTGTGAAAGAGTCTCTCTCTCCAAAAAAAGAGATCCTTTTTTACCGACGCACAAAGAAAAGATTTTGTTGCGAATGGACAAGATATTGAGGAATTGTCCATATGTAAGATCATAATTATTGATACGGGTCTTTTCCACATCAAAGGGGAATCTTTTGTTACAATAGAACCAGAAGTGATGTGGATCATTCAAGAATCGAAGTCGATTTGCTTTATAAAAAGAAGATATCAATGAACTTCTATGAAATGGTTTCACGGGATTCAGCCAATTGTCTCGATCGTGGGATATCATTGAGAAATAGGAATCCGTGTTATCAAAGGATTTCCTGCGATTCTTTCTAGTATGGAATGAGTCAATCACCCGCTTTGGTATCTTTTTGAACAAAAATGGTAATATTGTTCCTCCATTGATCAAGAATTTTGGTCTTTGGGAAGTATCATGATCATCCAATAAGAAGGGTTTCAATTTCTTAAAATGAACGATTTGAACACCTATGGATTCTAACAACTGATTGCAGAGTTGATCATTCGGACCTTTCAATTCATAGATGTGGATCTCGGACCTATGAATGGGGATATTCCCGATACTCACAAAGAAAAAGGGAAGTGACTTGGACAAAAAGAAACGAAGTGACTTGGACAAAAAGAGAAGTGACTTGGACAAAAAGAAACGAAGTGACTTGGACAAAAAGAAACGAAGTGACTTAGACAAATCTTCTTTGTCGATAGCCTCGGACCAATCAATCGAATATTGATGAATACGTAATTGATCGAACACTACTTGCACTACTTGAAAAGGATTCTTCTGTTCAGAAACGAAATGTTCCAAATGTTCCTGGAAATTCTTGCTCCCATCGGACCATTTGTATCTATATGCATCAGGATCCTGATTCATGTATCTCTCAGTTCGAGAAATAAGAGGATCAAACCATTTCTTCTGACTCTTTTTCAAATTCGATAAATGTTGGTTGATCGTATATTTCATTATAGTTATATGATTCAGAGTATCATTTCCTATTTGATCCCTTTGAATTCCATATTCGAAGTTGCGATCGGATCTATTCATTAAAAAGAATCGATTCGATACATTTCTTATGTACCCATAATATTGGAGATTTCGGATCAATCTATATTGATTGACTGCCTCCATTATGTTGTTGCTAGCAAATACCGCTGTTTTTAGTTTGGGATCTTCCAACTCATTCCCGCAGTAGATCCGGACCGATTTTTTTCTGATCCTTCGAGAAAAAGATTCATTCTCCTCATAAAAAAGAGGAGGTAGAACCAATTTCTTTTTCGATTCATCTCTGGAGTTGAATACCTCATTCAAGAATCTTTTTTGATCCAACCCGTAGGAATCAATAGAAAAGGCAAATCCCCTATGAAACACCAGATCCGGCTCGGTTATTGATAGAGTGAATAGATCCGCCATTTCTGGGAATCTCTCTTCTGATTCAAAAAAATCGTGGCGTAACGCGTATCCCCCTTTGTTCCGGTCATGGAATAGATGAAAGAAATCAAAAAATGGATTTTTGTTCAAGAATGAAATCTTATTGGAACTGTCCATATCCGGTTCATCCTTCGGAACCATATCACATCCCGAATCTGGTTCCGAAGGATGAATTGAGACGGTATCTTGTAAATACGTAATTATCTTGAATATATCAACCATTTCTTTCTTTTCCGCTCGCCTGGAAGGGACAAAAGAAACATCTTGTTTTTTCTTCAACAATTTAGGATCTCTAGTGGACCTCTCAGTAGGATTCGAACCCAGATGAAGTTCTGACCATCTGTCAGAGAAAAAAGAACGAATTGATCTTGTAGGATTCCCAAGAAATTCTTCGATTTCTTCCGGAAGCAGATGATTATTCATCCGCTTCTCAGGTTCTGTGAATAGCCAGGACATGGAGGAAGATCCAAAAAGGCATTTCGGGAATCGATCTGATTCTATCTCTGTTCGTTCCGTTTGAAGAAAGGAAGGATCCCAAAGAATCGATCTCTCTTTTAGTTGCTGAATCTCTGTTTGATCGATCAATGTGTGATATTCTGAATTCTCATTTCTAACGGAATCGAAATGATCTCTGGATTGATCAGAAGAAGATCCTTTCCATTGGCTAGAATCCGTTACTTGAACGAAAATAGATCTTGTGGAATCATATTTAATATTTGACAATACATTCCGTACCTTGCTAAAAAACCGATCCTTGTTTACCAACCACACATTGTCTAACCAAATCCAATTCTCTCTCGAGACGTTCCTCAAAAAATCCGATTCGTGCTGATTCTTCCCCCAACTAACGAAGAGATCTTGGCGGAATTGCCACATATGAAATTGAGCACAATTTTGCAAAGAAAGACCCCACTTGTTTCTCGAGAAGAGA